CACCATCTCTGTAATAGGTGAATGCCTCTTTTTCTCCCGAAGTTGTCGGAATTATTCGTAATAAGATATTGGCTACAATTGAAAAGGTTTTATCAATAAAATTTCCATTTATCCCAGATCTAGACATAGGTGTATTAATCCATTCTATAATTTATTTTAATTTCATTTCGTGAGAAAATGATCCCACAAACAAAGGAATTGTACAGTACGAAATAACATAAAAACGGATTCATTAAAATAAAAAGGAAGACCTTTTACTCATACTCAAATTGTTTCGTTTTGACAGGAATCAATAAAAAAAAAAAATCCGGGGGACGGTTCATGAATTTGAAATCAATCTATGGGTTAAGAAGTTGGAGTAAGGAGTTGTTGTTGAAAAATCTAAAACTGGAAAGGCATTTTAGAATTTTTATGAAAATTGAATAATGATCTAAAGATATCCATTAAACACAGTCTAAAAAAATGGATCAATCGTTGAATTCGTTTCAATTGAGAGATTAAATCCGGTATAAATATTAGAAAGGGCGGAAACCCCATCTTCGCAAACATGAATAGATATATCTTTATTTTACAATTTTTCACAAAAAAGATTTATGCGGAAGGATTTGTCTTTGATGAAAAGTTTTCTATTTTTAGAGTTCAATTTTTTAATAATTTTAATTCAATGTAGATACCTATCCAAAATAATATGAATGACTCACTATTAACTCGGTTTTTTGGCCATAATCATTATGTAGGAGAGGTGGCCGAGTGGTTCAAGGCGTAGCATTGGAACTGCTATGTAGACTTTTGTTTACCGAGGGTTCGAATCCCTCTCTTTCCGTACTCTTCACCTAATTCACCAATGTTACTGACTGCAATGCATCAAATAAGAATGTATACTCCAACAGTTAGACCTTTCTTTGATATCGATTATGTATTCCTAATCCAAATCTTCTGTGGTACGAAAAATACTGGGCAAAATGGACAAGGAATGAAAATCCCCTACCGATCTATGATACATGAATGAGATCAAAATCCCCAGATCAAACCCCTTACCTTACTTACCCCGGGTCCCTTTACTTAAGCCAAAATGGAGAGGTCAAAATTGTCCGAACCTTTGTTATTTTAGTTGGGGTTAAGTCTGACGAGAGTAATATTCTACAACTAGCAATTCATTTATTTTCAAACCGACCCATTTACTATCTATTATTTGATTGACGAATCCTTCATATTGGAATGGGTGAAGAGTCAAATGGTTTGGCAACTCCTCGCGGGGGGATGAATCAAGATAATTTTGAATCAGAGCCCTAGATTTTTGCTCATCCCTCACTGTAATAATATCTCGGGGTTTACAGCGATAACTTGGTATATCTACTATACGACCATTAACTAAAATATGTCTATGGTTAACTAATTGGCGGGCTTGAGGAATAGTCGAAGCCATACCCAATCGAAAAAGGATGTTATCCAAACGCATTTCAAGTAATTGTAGTAAAACCTGACCTGTTGATCCTTTGGCTTTTCCGGCGATACGAACGTATTTAAGTAATTGTTGTTCTGTAAGACCATAATGAAAGCGCAATTTTTGTTTTTCTTCTAAACGAATACGATATTGAGATTTTTTTCCGGGGCGCGATTGGTTTCTAAGATCGCTTCCGGCTCTAGGCTTTTTACTAGTTAGTCCCGGTAAAGCCCCCAGACGACGGATTTTTTTGAAACGAGGCCCTCTGTAACGTGACATAAAGACTCCTTATTTTTTATGAAATTTCATAAAACAAAATTAAAACTAAACTAAAATATGATAAATTAATCGAAATTTACTGAAGTATTGTATTACAAAGAATAATTAGAGGAATTGTATCAATATCCGGACCTTATTGTATATAAATAATTGTATTATATAAATAAAAAAAATTTTAAATAATAATAAAAAAAATTCAGGGTTCTTTTCTTGATTGATTTGTTCTACAGAGACCGAACTCCTCCAATCCCATTTTTATTCATAATTGGAAGTTCCTACGAGATGATAGGGTGACCCTTGGGAAAAGGGAAAGAAGTTTTTCGCTTTGATTTCACATTATCAATTATGTAAAAAATAAAAAATCAAACAAACGGAGAAAAGCCGGCTATCGGAATCGAACCGATGACCATCGCATTACAAATGCGATGCTCTAACCTCTGAGCTAAGCGGGCTCACATAACATAAATTGTACACGTATACTAATTTAGTAAACTACTGAGATATTAACTGTTCATTCTTAGCTATTTCATAAGAAATATGATATATAGAAAAATAGAAATTCATAAGAAATATGATATATAGAAAAATAGAAATATCAAAAATAAGGAAGAATAGAAAATAGAATTTTATAATTTCCAAACATATTGGATATTTGAATATTATAGAACATACCTATTAATATAGCGATATTATTAAATATCGCGATATAAAATTTTGATCTATTTCTCAAATATATGTTTATCAATAATAAATATCTTAATTAGCTTAATTAGATGGTAAGATTTTTTTTACTATTCTATGTTTACTATTTTTTATTACATAATTTTATTATATTTCATATATATTTTATTATATTTCATATATATTTTATATATAGAAATATATATATTTCATTTTAATTTGAAAATATATTTTAATATTTCATTTTAAATAAAATCGAGTAAAGTAATTAAGTTTAGAATCTTATTCTATTTCTATATTTCTTGTATATTACAATCTTATAATATTATTATTTATTATATATAATTCGAAATAATTTCATATTTAATTAATAAATAATTTTATTTTGAATTCTCTTCTAATTCTAAATTAACGGAATGGTTAGTTATAGCCATTTTATTAGTTTTAGTTATGGCTATTAATTTAATTTAAAATTAATAATACTCAAATCTTCCTTTTCGTTTTTTTGTTATGTTATAATGTTGTTTTTTTGTTATGTTATAATGTTATAGAAGGCCTGCCCTAAGAATAACATGAAAGATAAAAGCGCAATCCAGATCATAATGAAACACTCCTCTGGTTTCATTCGGAAAGGTGAAAGCTAAGACGAAAAAAAAAAAAAAAAAGAATCGACCGTTCAAGTATTTTAAATTGCACGCTAAAAACGGTAGAAATAGGGGCATATATAAGTATAATAAATATATATTATACTATAATATATATGTTATGCGATCTATATTGAATTGATGATATAGAAATGATAGAATCATTTCTGATTGGACCAAATACGGGTCTCCGATAGAGATGAAAGAAAATATACAAGAAATCAAATAGTAGAAAACACTTTTCAATATAGGAACCGGTATCTAATGAATTCAACCGGTCCAGCATAATAGAAATGAAAGAAAAGGGGGGGGGCGGCATCATGATGCGATCTTAATCACATCAAAAAAAAGAGGGGATATGGCGAAATTGGTAGACGCTACGGACTTAATTGGATTGAGCCTTGGTATGGAAACCTACCAAGTGAGAACTTTCAAATTCAGAGAAACCCTGGAATTAAAAATGGGCAATCCTGAGCCAAATCCTGTTTTATGAAAATAAACAAGGGTTTCATAAACCGAAAATAAAAAAGGATAGGTGCAGAGACTCAATGGAAGCTGTTCTAACAAATGGAGTTGGCTGCATTGTGTTAGTAAAGGAATCCTTCCATCGAAACTTCAGAAAGGATGAAGGATAAACCTATATACATACGTATAGTACTGAAATACTATCTAAAAATGATTAATGACGACCCAAATCTGTATTTTTTTATATTTATATGAAAAATGAAAGACTTGTTGTGAATCGATTCAAAATTGAAAAAAGAATCGAATATTCATTGATCAAACCATTCACTCCACCGTAGTCTGATAGATCTTTTTAATAATTGATTAATCGGACGAGAATAAAGATAGAGTCCCATTATACATGTTAATATCGACAACAATGAAATTTATAGTAAGAGGAAAATCCGTCGACTTTAGAAATCGTGAGGGTTCAAGTCCCTCTATCCCCAAAACGACCCGGTTGACTCCCTAATTATTTATTTTCATTTTATCATTTTGTTAGCGATTCAAATCAAAATTCGTTATATTTATCATTCATTCTCATTCTACTCTTTTCTTTCACAAATGGATCTGAGCGAAAATTTTTTTCTTATCACAAGACTTGTGTGTGATATATATGATAATGATACGCGTACAGTACAAATGATTTGAGCAAGGAATCCATTAAATTTGAATAATTAACAATACATATCATTACTTGTACTGTACTGAAACTTTGAAAATTTTTTTTTGAAGATCCAAGAAATTCTATTAGATCCTGTATAATACTTTGTAATACTTTTTCGTTTTTCTAATTGACTAATTGACATAGACCCAAGTCCTATATTAAAATAAAATGAGGATGATGCGTCGTGAATGGTCGGGATAGCTCAGCTGGTAGAGCAGAGGACTGAAAATCCTCGTGTCACCAGTTCAAATCTGGTTCCTGGCACATGAGTAATTTGTATGAGTATATATTCTAAAAATTAATTGATATGGGTCGACATACATATTCATTAATAGTATAAATCATGATACATATTTATCCATCTAAATGTCGGAGATATACCCCTTATATATATCATATGTATATAAAGTATACAAAAGAATTCCATTTTGTTTCCTCTTGTTTTTTTATTTGTCCATACTGTGTCTCCTTTTGTTCAAAAAAAAACGTTAATACTTTATACATATTCGAAAGGCTAAATTAGTTAGTTGAAAGAGAAAAAGTATAGTCTAGAGGAGTTGAGGGATGGGAATAGCCAAAGTTCATTTCAGATACAGTACAAATAGAATATGATCCTCTTTCATTTCCTTCTATATTTTTTTCATATTCTATTTCTTCATTTCCTCCTATGTTACTTTCTATAGCCCATCTAAGTGATGTGCGCGGTACATAGTTCATAATGCGGAACTCTTTTAGTTTCATCCTAGTGGCTCGGCTCATTCGAAAAAGTATCTTCAAAATT